AAATATAGAAATCTATAAATAAAATAATAAATAAAAATAGATTTAATCGTTCATATAATTTAGTAGGAGATGAAACCTATGCGAACAAAGAGGGGGGAAAAGTCAAATACAAAAACATACGCTTTAAGTCAACATATATGTATGTCTGCTCATAAAGCACGTAGAATAATTAATCAGATTCGTGGGCGTTCTTACGAAGAAATAATTAGCATATTAGAACTACTGCCTTATCGAACCTGTAATCCCATTTTGAAATTAGTTTATTCCGCAGCAGCGAACGCTAGTCATAATATGAATTTAAAAAAAGAAACTTTAGTTATTAGTCAAACTGAAGTTAACAAAGGTCCTACCATGAAAAAATCAAAAGCTCAGGCTCGAGGACGTAATTATTTAATAAAAAGGCCAACTTGTCATATAACTATTGTATTAAAAGATATATCTTTATCTGAATATGCAGAATATCTCATATGGTTCAAAAAAACTGGATGCATCTCTAAAAAAAAGTATACAGATATAGCGTATAGTGGAGATGTATGGGACAAAAAGTAAATCCACTTATTTTCAGACTTAGTACAACCCATAATCATCATTCCCTTTGGTTTTCTCAACCAAAAGATTATTCTTACGGTTTACAAGAAGATCAAAAAATACGGGATTTTATCAAAAATTATGTAAAAAAAAATATGCGAATATCCTCCAGTGTCGACGGTATTGCGTGTATAAAGATTCAAAAACGAGTTGATCTGATTCAGGTTATAATCTATATAGGATTCCCAAAATTATTAATAGGAGAGAAATCGAGAGGACTTGAAGAATTACAAATGAACGTACAAAAAGAATTGAATTATATGAATAAAAAGATTAACATTACTATTAAAAGAATAGCCAAACCTTATGGTTACCCTACTATTCTTGCCGAATTTATAACCGACCAATTAAAAAATAGAGTGTCATTTCGCAAAGCCATTAAAAAAGCTATTGAATTAACCAAACAAGCAAATACAAAGGGAATTCAAATACAAATTGCAGGTCGGATCGACGGAAAAGAAATTGCACGTATCGAGTGGATCAGAGAGGGTAAGGTTCCTCTACAAACCATTCGATCTAAAATTGATTATTGTTCCTATCCAACTCGAACTATCTATGGGATATTAGGCATAAAAGTTTGGATAGTTAGAAACGAGGAATAATAATACTCTACTTGAGTAATGGAAAACAAAAAGAGAAATTCCAATTTTATATTATATAGGATTTAATAAAAATTGTATTAACTATCAATTTGATATAATTGCTATGCTTAGTGAGTGTGTGACTCGTTGATTTTTTTAGGGTTCGAATTCAAAAAATAAATGGACCAAGCTTGTAATATGAACTACTAACTATTAACTATAGAACGAAGAAAAAATCCATCGCTCGCTTCGTATTATACATATTATATATATTATTTTTTGATTTGAGCTCCAAAAAAAGTCAATGATATATGGGATTCTAATTAGATCGTTGTAACAACTAAAAGACTTTTTTTTTTAATAAACAAAAGAAAATATGATTATGAACTATAAAAATAGTGTGGATAAGTAGACGAAAGGGTGAGGGAAAGAAAATATCAATGATATATGATTCGAAATGTAAGGTCTATGAGTCATCTAAAAAATGAAAAGTAATAAAGCATCAATACCAATTTATCGATTGATTTATTCATATAACAAAAAAATAAAGAGCTTCGAGTCAATAAAGACTAAGAATATTGACTTAAGAACCAATTTAAATTAGGAGCTCCGTTGTGAGAAATTAAGACCTAACCATTAAAAATTTAGAGACAGTGGGAACGACGGAACCCGTGAAGACATCAAATTGTATTGAACATAAGATTCATGTGGCGGGATGACGGAACAAACGGTCAAATATACTGAGAGGTCATGAACTACCTTGTAAGACTGAACTAGATATTAAAAGAGTAAATATTCGCCCGCGAAAGTTTTTTATTTGATATGGTTAGTTATAGATTCAAATTTCAAATAAGATATACAAATTCCTACGAAATTACATGAAATCTAAAAAATTACCAAGATTTCGTGAATGATTCATTAAAGTACGTGTATATCTTAATTATGAATCATTTTAGAACACCTTTTTCGCGTCGCTAGGAGCTGTATGAGAAGAAACCCTCATGTCCGGTTCTGTAGTAGAGATGGAATTGGGAGAAACAATCATCAACTATAACCCCCCCAAAAAAAGATTCCGTAAACAACATAGAAGAAGAATGACGGGAATATATTTTCGCGGCAATCGTATTTGTTTTGGTCAATATGCTCTTCAGGCACTTGAACCTGGATCACAAGGCAAATGGAAGCAGGATGCCGAGCAATGTCACGAAACGCGCGTCGGGGTGGATGGGTACGTATATTTCCAGACAAACCAATTACAAGAAAACCAACGGAAACTCGGATGGGTTCGGGGAAAGGATCCCCCGAATATTGCGTAGCGGTCATTAAACCAGGTCGAATACTTTATGAAATGGGCGAAATAACATAAAATATAGCCAGAAAGTCCATTTCAATCGCGGCGTCCAAAATGCCTATTCGATCGAATTAAATTCATTATTTAACGATTGAAATGGATAACTACAAAAATACTTTGATTGCAATAGGGGATTCTAAAAATTATGATTCAACCTCAGACCCATTTAAATGTAGCAGACAATAGCGGAGCTCGCGAATTGATGTGTATTCGAATCATAGGAACTAGCAATCGACGATATGCTCAGATTGGTGACATTATTCTTGCTGTGATCAAAGACGCAATGCCCAATATGCCCTTAAAAAGATCAGAAGTGGTTAGGGCTGTAATTATCCGTACTTGTAAAGAACTAAAACGCGAAAATGGTATAATAATACGATATGATAATAATGCTGCGGTTGTCGTTGATCCAGAAGGAAATCCAAAAGGAACTCGAGTTTTTGGTGGAATTGCCAGGGAATTGAGATATTTTAATTTTACTAAAATAATCTCATTAGCTCCCGAGGTATTATAATTTATAGTAGGATATTTGAATGAAATAAATTCATTAGTTAATTTTATTTCACGTATATGCCTTTATTTCATATTTTATTTACAATTTAAAAACGAAAAAAAAAAGAAATTACCATGTTGATTATATATATATCAATATATCAATTCGGATTTGTTCATCATGGGTAATGGCACTAGTACTGATATAATAACCTCTATACGAAATGCTGACATGAATAGAAAAAGAATGGTTCGAATAGCATCGACTAATATCACCGAAAGCTTTGTGAAAATACTTTTACGAGAAGGTTTTATCGAAAACGTGAAAAAACATGAGGAAAGCAACAAAGATTTTTTGATTTCAACACTACGACATCGAAAAAATAGGAAAAAACCATATAGAAGAAATTTTTTTAATTTAAAACAAGTTAGCCGTCCCGGTTTACGAATATATTCGAACTATCAACGAATTCCTAGAATTTTAAGTGGTATAGGTATTGTAATTCTTTCTACCCCGAAAGGTATAATGACAGACCGAGAAGCTCGATTAGAAGAAATCGGCGGAGAAATTTTGTATTATATATGGTAATTTATATCTGATATCCAAATTGGATCAAAAACGAAGTTTTTGTGAAAAAAAAAGAAAACAGGTTGTTAATTGTTTCATTTCACTACTCTTACTTACTTTATATTGAATTACTTAATAATTCAGTTTTACTTGGCATGAAAAAAAAAATGGACTCATGAGGGTTTTATTGAATTACTTTCCAACAGTATGTTTCAGATTCGTTTAGATAAGTATATAATGAAGATCGAATTTTAGGTTATGTTTTCAGTAGTTTTATACGGATACTGCCAGACGATAGAATAAAAATTTAAATAAGTCGTTATGATGTAACCAACAGACGTATAATTTATAGACTGACTATGCAACAAAGATTCAAACAAAAAAAAGATTATATCTTTATGTGAAGTTATAAATTGAAAAGAAAAATATATATGATATAAATATAAATAAATTTAGTCCAACCGAAAAAACAGGTTCCAAATTAAAGTAAGGAATGCCAAATATGAAAATAAGAACCTCGGTTCGTAAAATTTGTGAAAAATGTCGATTGATTCGAAAACGACGACGAATTCTCGTAATTTGTTCCAACCCGAAACATAAACAAAGACAGGGCTAACCTTTCTAAAAATAAATCAAAGACCCGAAATTATAATAAATTAAATATAAATAAGAGAATGAATAAAAATATATAATAATAACAAAGAGCACCCTTAATTTTAACATGAAATGGATATATCCATATATTTCTCACCAATTCATATTTATGAAATGATACAATATGGTAAAACCTATATCAAGAATCGGTTCACGTAGGAATGGACGTATTGGTTTATCTAAAAATAAACCTAGAATACAAAAGGGGGTTATTCATGTTCAAGCAAGTTTCAACAATACCATTGTAACTGTTACAGATGTACGAGGTCGGGTAATTTCATGGTCCTCCGCCGGTACTTGTGGATTCAAGGGTCCAAAAAGAGGGACACCATTTGCTGCGCAAACCACAGCAGAAAACGTCATTAATACTGTAGTGGAACGGGGTATGAAAAGCGCAGAAGTCTTGATAAAGGGCCCCGGTCTCGGCAGAGATTCAGCATTACGAGTTATTCGTAGAAGTGGTATGCTATTAAGTTTTGTACGAGATGTAACCCCCATGCCACACAATGGCTGTCGACCTCCTAAAAAAAGACGTGTGTAAAAATAAACATTGAAAAGAATTCAAGAGAAATAAACGATTCAATGATCGGAGCAAACAATATTACTATGGTTCGAGAGAAAGTAACAGTAGCCACTCGGACATTACAGTGGAAATGTGTTGAATCAAAAGTAGACAATAAGCGTTTTTATTATGGCCGTTTTGTTTTGTCTCCACTTATGAAAGGTCAAGCCGATACAATAGGCATTACAATGCGAAGAGCTTTGCTTGGAGAAATAGACGGAACGTGTATCACACGTGCAAAATCTGATAAAATACCACACGAATATTCTACCGTAGTAGGTATTCAAGAGTCAGTACATGAAATTTTAATGAATTTGAAAGAGATTGTATTGAGAAGTAATTTGTATGGAACTTGGGACGCATCTATTTGTGTCAGGGGCCCGAGGTATGTAACTGCTCAAGACATCATTTCGCCACCTTTTGTGAAGATAGTTGATAATACACAGTATATAGCTAGTTTGACAGAACCCATTGATTTTTGTATTGGATTACAAATCGAGCGGAATCGTAGATGCCGTATAAAAACGTTAAATAATTTTCAAGACGGAAATTATCCTATAGATGCAGTATTCATGCCTGTTCAAAATGTGAATCATAGCATTCATTCCTATGGAAATGAAAAACAAGAGATACTTTTTATCGAAATATGGACAAATGGAAGTTTAACTCCGAAAGAAGCACTTCATGAAGCTTCCCGAAACTTAATTGATTTATTTATACCTTTTCTACATGTGGAAGAAGAAAACTTACATTTAGAGGACAATACATACAAAATGACTTTACCGATTTTTACCCTTAATGATAGATTCACTAAACTAAGGATAAATAAAGAAAAAATAACATTGAAATATATTTACATTGACCAATTAGAATTGCCCCCGAGGATCTATAATTACCTTAAAAGTTCAAATATACATACATTGTTGGATTTTTTGAATAAAAGTCAAGAAGATCTTATGAAAATAGAGCATTTTCGAATAGAAGATGTAAAACAGATATGGGATATTCTAGAAGAGCATTTCGAAATTGATTTCCCCCAAAATCGCTTTTAAATCTATTTTATCGTTTTATAAAATTAGAAGGGTGTTTTGAACCTTTAGTATTTAGTAGAATCCATATATTTGATATTTGGAATAGATACTGAATCTAATGGAACAAATGTATCTAGGGAGAAAATTAAGTTTGAAACAGGCCCTTATTCCCTAGATACACACTCAAATAGATAATATAATATAATTTTTTTTTTCAATTTAATTAATTTCAAAAAGACCTAACGTTAAGGATTTATCAATAGGTAATGTTGCCCCAATGCCCAACCAAAGGGCTGTTGTAGTACCAATCAAAAATATAGTTGTTGCTATTGGACGACGAAATGGATTTTGGAATTTATTAACATTTTCTAAAAAGGGTACTATTAATAATCCCACGGGTACTGAAATCATTAAAAGAACACCTAATAATTTATTGGGTACTGTACGAAGTATTTGAAATACAGGAAAGAAATACCATTCTGGTAATATTTCCAAAGGAGTTGCAAAAGGATTCGCGGGTTCACCAACCATTGATGGTTCTAAAACCGATAAGCCCACGTTACATGCAATAGTTCCTAAAATGACTACCGGAAAAATATATAAAAGGTCATTTGGCCATGCGGGTTCTCCGTAATAATTATGGCCCATTCCCTTGGCCAATTTAGCTCTTAATACAGGATCATTTAAATCAGGTTTTTTTGTTATTGAGATAGGTGATATGATAGATCTACCCCTCGAAGGAACCGGATATGATAATTTTTTATCATCCGGCTCGAGCAAAAGAATCCAGGGGATCAAAAAAAATAAATTTTATTCAAATTAATATTCTATTATTTGTTATACACATCTATACAAATATGAATGCTTATATGTAATAAAGTAAGAAAACTTTTACCAGATTCTATCTCTTTATCTACAGTTCCAACAATCTAGCTGTTTATCGCTCTGGTCTTACAAGTACGTTACAAGTAAATACTCAACACCCCAATAGGCTTACAAAGTTGATCATGAGAAAATGCTTTCTGGGTCGTCTCAAACCTCTCGATTTTTGGTTATACCCAAGTCAAGTATAGTTGTATACTTTTTCAAAGGAAAGGGTTTACTTGTTACTAACAAAATGTAGCCTCTGTTCTTCTTTAGATCTTTTGTTTCACTCCGATAATGTTATCAATCTAATCAATGCAAAAGAAATGAATGCATTTCTATACTATTAGTGAACATAGATAAAAAATATTAATTATGCTATCCCATATACTTAGTAGACTGGATCTTACGAAGCCTATGCACAACCCGACTTAGGTCTACTGTAGATCATAGAAAAGATTATATTCAATCGAACCGGCTTACGCGAGATTACGCCGATGGTTGAAACAAGAACACGTTTCGTTATGAATTAAAATGTGGCAGATAGATAAGAACGTATGTCTGCACGGCCAAATCAGTAGTTCAAGTCACACACTGCCATAATCCATTTTTTTGTTCTCTTCGGAAAATTCACTTCAACTATTCATATCAAATAAACTACAGTTAAACTACAAGAGTTGAAGAGAAATATCCAAAGACATGTCTTATTCTTTTCAATAATCCACACTTATAGCAATGAAAACCTATTGTTCCTCTACCAAGTGATAAACTATTTATGCCAAACCAAATAGTTATGATCTTATAAAGGACCTGAAATACCTTGTTTACGTATCATTGAAAAGTGCATTAACATAAATACGGCAGTAAGAAGCGGCAATACAAAAGTGTGTAAACTATAAAACCGAGTTAAAGTGAATTGTCCCACACTAGCACTTCCACGTAATAACTCTACCAGAGGCGATCCTATTACAGGAATACCTTCAGGTACACCTGTTACAATTTTTACCGCCCAATAACCAATTTGATCCCGAGGTAAAGAATAACCAGTTACACCAAAAGATGCGGTCAATACAGCCAGAACCACACCTGTAACCCAAGTCAATTCGCGGGGTTTTTTAAATCCACCCGTGAGATATACACGAAATACGTGCAGGATCATCATTAGGACCATCATACTTGCCGACCACCGATGAACCGATCGGATTAACCAACCAAACTTAGTTTCCGTCATTATGTATTGAACAGAGGCAAAGGCCTCAGTCACGGTCGGACGATAGTAAAAGGTCATAGCAAATCCCGTAGCTACTTGTACTAAAAAACAAGTAAGCGTAATTCCTCCTAGACAATAAAATATATTGACATGAGGGGGTACATATTTACTAGTTATATCATCTGCAATCGCCTGAATCTCGAGACGTTCTTCAAACCAATCATAGATTTTATTGAGATAGGTAAACTAAAGAAACTCCCTCTCTGAGAACTGTATATGAGACTTTTATCTCGTACAGCTCAAGCAGAAACACCTCAATACTGATTGCAACGTATATGTAATAAACTATTTAAAACTTATGAATCCTCCTATTTTTTTCTATTTTTCGAGAAAAAAAAAAGAATACGAAAGATCTTTTTTTGTGATGATAATGCCACAATATCAAGTTGGCTCATTCATATGTTGATCGTTACAGGCGTCTTGAATTTTCTCTTTACCTATTTCTTTGATTTAGTCTTTTTGCTGGTTTTACTATTCTTTTCTTTATTATTGATATTGATAGGAATTTATCTTGTTAGGACTCTATGAATCGACTGAAACCTCAGATTCATACTAGAACTACCGTGATTCAATAAAATCTCCAAGCCAAGCTAAGACCAAGATTCCATGAGTAAAAACCACAAGATCATCACTTAGTCACTGAATCGATCTAATGAATGACTAAAAATAAAAGCACACATTTTTTTGTACAAAATAAGCGCATCGCATAAAACAAAGAAGCTTGAAAGAATAAAAAAAAACCATCCATTGAATTGATAATGTTCTTTCTTTTTTTTTTTAATTTGTTGGAGTCCAGTCGTAAGGTATGAATATTCAGTATGAATCATAGTTCCAATATTTCTTTATTTATTTCATATATATATTCCGTGTTCCAGATACTAGAATCAATATCCGACGAGGGAGAACCATCTCTAAAGATGACAGACCCATTCTCTGTATTATCAATAGAAGCCATTCTAACAAGTCACACACTCATATTCCAGAAATACAGTACATAAAAAAAAATTCCACGGTCGAACTACCAAAATAGAATAGACTAGAAATTCAAGACCTAAAGAAATGATTCTCTTTGTATTGCAAAGCTAAGATCTCGTAAATCTTATGAATCTAATTCATTGAAATTCCATACAGTAAAACGGACGAATTATAAATTTCCAAAATAATAGATAGGAATATTGCAAATAGAGCCATTGCAACACCCATCAAAAGGGCAGTTCCCCAACCGGGAGCCACTTTACCATATTCCGAATTTAATGGTTTTAATAACGATCCTGTGTTAGTTCGTTTTGAAACATATTTCGAACTAACCTCAATGGTTTGTGTTGCCATAAATCCTAGTGTATTGATTAAGATCGGTTGACTTTGTATACCATTACGTTGTAAATAATCTTATCATAGATCTATTGCAATCTTGAAATTATATAACAATGGAAACAGCAACCCTAGTTGCCATCTCTATCTCTGGTTTACTTGTAAGTTTTACTGGGTACGCCTTATATATCGCCTTTGGGCAGCCCTTTCAACAACTAAGAGATCCGTTCGACGAACACGGGGACTAGTTGAAGAGCCCTCAAGAGGGCTCATTACTTCAATTGAGAGAATTAAAAATAATTTCATCTTTTTTGTTTTATTGGAACTTTAGGCGGTTCTCGAAAAAAGATAGCGAAAAAAATAATTCCTAGAGTAGAGACTAAAAGGAATGTATAAACCAATGCTTCCATAAATTAAATCGTAGTTTACAATTATAGCTTCCGTACCTAAATAAATTATATTTATTTGGATTGTTTCACGGAGAAAGAAAGAGCAGAGCGGACAATGGTTCAAATCAATTTATGATACCCTGCCTATGTCAACTGCCCCAAATAAAATTAAATAGAAGCGAAAAAGTGTTGTATCAGACTACCTGTCTTCTTGTAGTTGGATCTCCAAGTTTTTGGAATGTTCCAAATTCAACTTGAGCATCCAAATCTGGGTCAATACCAGCAAAAACATCTCGGAACAATGTTCTAGCACCATGCCAAATATGCCCGAAGAAAAAGAGCAAAGCAAAGGAAGCATGCCCAAAAGTAAACCAACCCCTTGGGCTGCTACGAAAAACCCCATCAGATTTCAACGTAGCACGATCAAATTCAAAAATTTCACCCAATTGAGCGCGTCGAGCATATTTTTTAACAGTAACAGTATCGCTATAACTGATTCCGTTGAGTTCGCCACCATAAAACTCAACAGTTACACCTATTTGTTCGACACTATACTTCGATTCTGCCCTTCTAAAAGGAACATCCGCTCTAACAATTCCGTCTCTGTCTATCAAAACAACCGGAAATGTTTCAAAAAAAGTCGGCATACGACGTACAAAAAGTTCGCGCCTTTCTTTATCTCTAAAGATGGGGTGTCCTAACCATCCAACAGCTATTCCATCTCCGTTGTCCATTGAACCCGCTCTAAATAATCCCCCCTTTGCCGGATTATTACCGATGTAATCATAAAAGGCTAATTTTTCGGGAATTTTAGACCAAACTTCCGATAAACTTTTTTTTTCGGAGAGCCCGGTTTCAACTATTCGATATATTTCTTGCTGGAAGTATCCCTGATCCCATTGATAACGAGTGGGGCCAAATAATTCAATAGGCGTAGTTGCTGAACCATACCACATGGTTCCAGCAACTATAAAAGCGGCAAAAAAAACAGCAGCAATACTACTGGAAAGAACGGTTTCAATATTTCCCATACGTAATCCTTTGTATAGACGTTGAGGCGGGCGGACACAAAGATGGAATAGGCCCGCTAATATCCCCAATGTCCCGGCTGCAATATGATGAGAAGCTATTCCTCCGGGAACAAACGGATCAAAACCTTCCACACCCCACGCCGGAGTTACGGGTTCTATTTTTCCTGTTAGTCCATAGGGGTCAGAAACCCATATTCCAGGACCATACAGTCCAGTTACATGAAATGCACCAAAACTAAAGCAAGCCACCCCTGAGAGAAATAAATGAATTCCAAATATTTTGGGCAAATCCAAAACGGGTTTTCCTATACGATCATCAAAAAAGATTTCTAGATCCCAATAGACCCAATGCCAAATAGCGGCTAAGAAACACAAACCAGAAAAGGCAATATGTGCCCCTGCCACGCCTTCATAACTCCAAATACCCGGATTCGTTATAGCCCCCCCTGTGATACTCCAACCACTCCATGAATTGGTTATTCCTAAACGAGTCATAAAGGGTATAACGAACATACCCTGTCTCCACATTGGATCAAGAACTGTGTCAGAGGGATCAAAAACTGCTAATTCATATAGAGCCATCGAACCGGCCCAACCAGAAACTAGAGCTGTATGCATTATATGGACAGCAATTAACCGACCGGGATCATTCAATACGACGGTATGAACACGATACCAAGGTAAACCCATGGAAATACCCCTTACTTTAATCAAAGAAAAAATGTAATTTTATTGCATTGGAAAAAACTACGGACCTAGTTGCTTTCAGTAGATTATAGCGAAACAGGGATTTCTCTTTTTCGATTCTATTGGCATTATGTTACTACTAACCAAACAATTCTATTTGTAGGAACAAAGAGAAACAGATTTATTTTATACCCGATAAGTATCAATACGCAATCGGGTGTTAATACCACTTTACTATGAGCAACTATGTCCCATCGGGTTTTCAAAGGACCCGCCTATTCGATTGATTTTTTTCTTTCGATTAAACTTTTCTAATCTACATTTTTTTTTATGATTATGATATAAGATATTCGTATTATGAAGATAATCAACCCATTGTTACGTTTCCACATCAAAGTAAAATAAAGTCCTTCTTTTTTTATTTCACATGCCTATTGGTGTTCCAAGAGTACCCTTTCGACTTCCCGGAGAGGCATATTCAACTTGGATTGACATATAGTGCGGCTTGTCAGATATTTTGGGTCATATGGGATTTCCCCGTTCTCTTTCCGAGATATCCTATGTTTGTTTCACCCTAAAATGTAAAATGATTAATTGAATCATCAAAAAATTGAAGCGTGAAGTACAATTAATTAGATCCCTTTTTTTGTGTTGTGGGGGGGTTCGGATTCAGATTCTCAATTACAATTCCAATCATTTATGGTTGACTTGGATGAACCAATAAGTATCCAGGCTCCGTTTAGAAAACCCGAATGAATATGTATTGTATGATTTTCACTTGAATGGTCTCCATAGGAGATAATATATTAATCAATTAATATGACGATTGGCATAAGATTGGCATAAGATATGATGAATTGAAAAAAAAAGCAAGGTTGTGTATGTAGCAAAGAAAAAAGAAACGGTAATGGTAGTAGGAGCATTTGTCCTATATATGCATATGCAAATCAAAATCGGTCGGATCTTTACCCGGAGTAGAGCAGAAACCTAAAAATATTAAAGAGTCCCACTCAGGAACAAGAAAATAGCATCGTGATTTGGATTGAATATCGGTGAAAAGAATACATCAATGAAAGGTTAGTTCGATAAGTTTATTTATTTGTTATTTGAATTATAGGGAAAAAGAAAAACACTCAGACTTTTAAAGTAAAGTTCCTTTGTTAGAAACAATCCGCTATGAAAAAAGAAAGCGGCGGAAATATACAATACACATTGATTTTTCCCCAATTTTGTGGAACCGTATGCATCAAAAGGTGCATGTATGGTTTCGAAGGGAGACAGTTTAATCCTAATTAACCGACTTTATCGAGAACGACTCCTTTTTTTAGGCCAGGGGGTTGATAGTGAAATCTCAAATCAACTTATTAGTCTTATGGTATATCTCAGTATAGAAAATGATACCAAAGATTTTTTTTTTTTTATAAACTCTCCCGGCGGGTGGGTAATACCCGGAGTTGCTATTTATGATACTATGCAATTTGTGCGACCAACGGTACATACAATATGCATGGGATTAGCTGCTTCAATGGGATCTTTTCTCTTGGTCGGGGGGGCTATTACCAAACGTCTAGCATTCCCTCACGCTTGGCGCCAATGATTTTTTTGATTTGATAAAAAAAACAAAACTATGCCTTCTCCATATGAAATAGGAATATTTAAGTAATAATAGCATGGCACTTCGAATTCGATATGCAAATTATTTTTATTCTTTTTTAAACACATTCGATTATGTATCGAGAGAGTAGTATGAGATTCAAAAATATTTTCGTTTATATATATCGGGATTTTGTTTCAGCGGCACAAACTTTGAAACTTTTTTTTTGTTTTCACACAGGGAGGCTATTAATAATTTTTATGTTATGAAAGAGTATTCTAAAAAAATAAAGAAAAGATAATTAATTATTTTTCCCTTATTCTATTTTTTTTTGATTGAATCGAAAAGAAACTTTGGGATTGCTGGCTTACAGACGCAATAAATAAAATATATCAAGCAACGGTGCCATCATATTATGTTTTTTTAGCTCTGGAAAAGAAAGTAAAGATGGCAAATTTACAGATCTAGGTCTGATAGTTTTTATCTTTCTTCGATGGAAAGTAAAAATAAATTACATTGTAGAGCCGTATGCAACGTGCAAAAGATGCCCGTACGGTTGTTCAATTTTCACTTTTTTCTTCACCCCCTCAAAAAAAAAAAATAGAATAACTTTTGGTTATGTCATATCATCAGGGTAATGATTCATCAACCTGCTAGTTCTTATTTTGAGGCCCAAACAGTGGAATTTGTCCTAGAAGCGGAAGAACTTCTGAAATTGCGCGAAACCCTGACAGAGATTTATGTACAAAGAACGGGCAAACCCTTATGGGTTGTATCAGAAGACATGGAAAGGGATGTGTTTATGTCAGCAACAGAAGCCCAAGCTCATGGAATTGTTGATCTTGTAGCGGATGGCGGATAAATGAATCTGTATTTAAAGCAAATATCCTGATTTGGTATTTTCTCTTTTTACTAAATTCAAAATTATAGTAACTAAAAGTAATTCATAATTATCTGGTTAGGATCGATCTAAACCGGCCCATTATGGATATGATTCATCATGCCAACTATTAAACAACTTATTAGAAATACAAGACAGCCAATCAGAAATGTCACAAAATCCCCCGCTCTTCGGGGATGTCCTCAGCGCCGAGGAACATGTACTAGGGTGTATGTGCGACTCGTTCAAATCCTCTCAAATCCTATATAGCAATTGAGGACAAAATAAAAAAAATAGTAAATCAAGTCGGTACGGATAGAATCGAAGAACTCTATTCACTATAACGAAATCAAAAAAAAAGATTTAATCTATTAAGCATATCCTTAATTGTTTATGTATGAAATTTATGGTTTTATATTGGTGTAAATCTACTTACCTCAATTTACGATAAGAACAAATTCTCTAGTGGTAGCAAATGCTTATTTCATTAAAGCGTAGAAATCCTTATTTGATTTAAACTTATGCTCGCATTCTTGCAAGAACGAACGGACTAACAGGATCAGCTACCCAGCCAACTTTCCTAATTAAATACCGTTACTATAACAAATTTATTTTTTTGTGAAAGATCTAGTACTAGATAATTCATAGGTAGAGCAATGTGAACTGTACAAGTGACCAATAACCACGTTAGTTAAATGTAAGGGGGGGTGGCTCCGGTGTATAGAGAGGACCTTACCGTTTTCTTATTTAATTTAATAAATTAATAAATAACCATAGAAACGATGGAACCTACCATTTCATTTTCATTTAGTTTATCCATTTATTTTATTTATATGGAATATATGGATTATCTATATTTATAACATCTAATACTAATCCAAATTAAGAATTTGGTAATACCTAGGAAAAAATAAACAAATATGGTGGTCGGGAGGGAAGGGTTATAATAGCAAAAATCGTTGGAATTTTTATTTTATACATTGGAACAATCGTTTTGTTATTAATAGACAGGGAAAATAATAACTATAAAGAAAAAAAATTAATTAGTTATTAATTAAAGTTCCATTTAGGCAATGACCAGAATTAGGCGAGGATATATAGCTCGGAGGCGTAGAACAAAAATTCGTTTATTTGCAGCAAGCTTTCGAGGAGCTCATTCAAGGATTACTCGAACTATTACTCAACAGAAAATAAGAGCTTTGGTTTCGGCTCATCGGGATAGAGATAGACAAAAGAGGGATTTTCGTCGTTTGTGGATCCTTCGGTTAAACGCAGTCATTCGCGGGAATAGGGTATCGTCGCATAGTTATAGTAAATTAATATATGATCTGCAGAAGAAGCAGTTGTTTCTTAATCGTAAAATACTGGCGCAAATAGCTATATCAAATAGGAACTGTCTTTATATCATTTTCAATGATATCATGAAATAAGGAGATTGGAAGAAATGCATCGGAATTATTTAAACGGCGTTCCCCGGAGTTTATTCTCCGGGAAAGTGGAGTCGAAAGAAACGAAATTAGGATGATAAAAACATAGGATTAAAATATCATACTCTAAAATATTTCGAACATGCTCAATAAAAAAACATTATTCTGCGTTTGCGTTCGGATTGTAATTTGGATTCAATTGAAGAATAAGCTTATTTTTTTCTGGTTCCAAAGTTTAAGGTTCTAGGAGCGGGCTTGGTTCTTTCAAATTGTTTCTCATTATTAAGAAAGGGTAATAAAGATAAAATACGAGCCTGTTTTATAGCGCTAGTAATTAATCGTTGTTGTTTCAAGTTCAATCTATTGACTCGTCTAGATAATATTTTTCCCTGTTCACTAATAAATCGACTAATTAAACTCATGTTTCTATAATCAATTCGATCCCCCGGCCCAATCGGGGGCAATCGACTATGAAAAGGTCGCTTAGATTTCAGAAAGCGTCGTTTGGATTTCTCCATAATTTTGTGATTCCTTATTCCGAAATCCTAATTCAAATTCATAAATAGGATTTGTTTCTATTTTTTCGATTTGTCTTATATTTTAAATTATAATATAGATAAAATATAAGACAAATAGAACATTATTATAGATTATATTATATAATGATGATAATAATGTTCTATTTTTTCTAGTATTTGACAGGTTTACATATAATATAGATAGAAATAAATGTAATCTATTTCTTTACCTCCCCATGAACCGTATGTTTGAAACAACAGGGACAGAATTTTAGTAATTCCAATCGACTGGGCGTATTGTGTCGATTCTTTTGAGTAATATATCTAGAAATACCCGTGGATTCCTTATTAATACTCTTTCGAACACAGCTGATACACTCTAAAATAACCGTTACCCGGGCATCTTTACCACCTTTGGCCATGAACCTCCTTTTTATTTTTGATTCACTCAACTCTTCTCGTTACAATATGAAGAAAGTAACAAACAAATAGAAATTACTAAAATTTTCGTTACCTCTTGTCAATAACTAGACTGAAAAAAAGGGAATATCAACGAATCTGGGAAAAATCGATTGATCTCTATCAATAGACCCGCCAAAGATCCAAACCATAGAGTACTTAGTACCGGTGCCGTGGATAGATAAGTTTTTAGATCTCGCATTGAAAATACTCCTTATTTTTTATTGAAATACATTGTATCTGTATTTAAGGTATATGTAGTTAAGAACCGCTTCTAGTTATAGGTGGAATTCCTAATTAAAATGTACAATCATTCAACTTTACTTTTATTAAAACATAAAAAAAATTCCCCCCTTTCTGAACATTCCGGAAATTGATTCGTTTTTTTACGGTTGATTTCATTCATATGTATATCATTTTTTTCTGTTATTATTATTATAATATTATATAAAATAAAGTGATATAAAAAAATGAGACCAATCAATGAAAGAAATCGAAAGAAATACCGATATGGAAACAAAAATGGGGATTCTTTACAATGATACTGTAGCTCAATTGAAAGGGATGTAGCGCAGTTTGGTAGCGCGTTTGTTTTGGGTACAAAATGTCACAGGTTCAAATCCTGTCATCCCTGCCTATTTATTTTTCTATGAGCAGCAAGTATGATACTTTAATATCATCATATATATATACTATGATGTAGTAGAGTTACAAAAAGAATCGCTTTCTTTACAGCCTGTACTAAGAAAGCGCTCTTAGTTCAGTTCGGCAGAACGTGGGTCTCCAAAACCCAATGTCGTAGGTTCAAATCCTACAGAGCGTGATTCCATTCTTGTTAGGTCAAACGCTCCTAAATAACTGAACTAACTGAAACAAAAGGAATTTCCTGCGGATTCAAGTTCACGAAAGGAGTCGACCAATCGGATTTTATTTTAATTAATCAAAGGTCCAGCCGATCGCCACGTTTGTATTGTAAATACGCAGTTATGCATAATCCAGCCAAAGTTATAGAAATTAGACCTAACACAATTCCAAATAGAAAAATTTCAATCATTTCAATTTGTTTGATAAGGGGAAACCGGGGGGTAATGTAATATATTATATCTTTAAATATTAATCCGAATTGCCCATGAATATCAAATAAAGGGCGGTACAGAGTAAGGAATACCTGGAATCCCACAGAACGCTTTTTTGTATGAATTTTGGATTTCATAAATTTCATAAATTTCAAATCAATCGTATT